CGTTGAAGAATTAGAACTAAATTTTTATTTTTATTTAACTATGATTAAATATTTTTTACTTTATAAAGTGCTTCAAATCGTGAATTAGCCATTATAAGGTCATATTTGGTTACAGATTTAATTAATATATTAATTTTAATTTAATATTTTAATATGAAATATGAAAAGAAAAAATTCGCCGCTATGGTGAAATTTGGTAGACACGCTGCTCTTAGGAAGCAGTGCTAGTGCATCTCGGTTCGAGTCCGAGTAGCGGCATATCTTGTTTTAATATTAATAATTACTTTGTTTTTAATTCTTTCTTTAAGNTTTTTTTTTTTTATATCTTTTTAATATTTAGTATTGAATATCTTAAATATATCGACTAAGAAACTTAAATTCATTTTTTATAATTTATGATAATTTCAATTGTTGAACATATATTAATTCAAATTGCTTTTTCACTCGTTTTCATTTCAATTTTGATTTCAATTTATTTTAAAATATTTCCAGTTGACGAAATTGACAAACTTGTTGATTCATCAAATAGGGGTATGTTTGCTACGTTTTTATGTTTAACTGCGTTTTTATTTACTCATTATATTTTTTCCGGTCATTTTCCTCTGAGTAATTTCTATGAATCATTTATTTTTATTTCCTGGAGTCTATCTATTATTTTTAAGATCCCATATTTTAAAAATAATAGAAAATTTTTACGAGAAATAACTAATTCTAGTTTTAGTTTTATTCAGGCTTTTGCCACTTCGTATTTTTTAAACAAAATAAAAACGGAGTCAGTATTAGTACCCGTTTTGCAATCGCAATGGTTAATAATGCATGTAAGTATGATGGTAACGGGCTATGCAGCGCTTTTATGTGGCTCTTTATTCTCAGTCGCCTTTCTCATTATTACATTTCGAAAGAATCACACATTTTGTTTAAAAAAAAATTATTTTTTTTGCATGGAAAATTATTATAAGATCCAATTTAGTCAAGAATTAGATTTTTGGAGTTATCGAATTATTAGTTTAGGATTTATTTTTTTAACTATAGGACTCGTTTCGGGAGCCGTGTGGGCAAATGAAACGTGGGGATCCTATTGGAGTTGGGATCCAAAAGAAACTTGGTCATTTATTATTTGGCTAGTATTTACAATTTATTTGCATATTCGACGAAATACAAATTTTGCACGCACGAAGTCCGCAAGTATAGCATCAATAGGTTTTTTTATAATTTGGATATGTTATTTTGGAGTAAATTTAATAGGACTCGGTCTTCATAGTTATGGTTTTTTTAAATCAATATAATAAAATTTAAATCAATATAATAAAAAAACTTCAAAAAAAAAAAAAATGTAAATGAGTGAGGTCATATTTCTTTTAAGAATACGATACAGATCTCTAAAACTCGTGCTCCGGAATCAAAAACTTAAAATATATGGAAGAGCACGGGTTTTCGGGGCCTATAATTAATTAAATTTTTTTAGTTTAATAAGCTAGTCCCATACTACGAGTAGTTTCAGCCCCCAAATAAACTCGGACACTCAAGAAATCGGTTGGACACGCGGATTCACATCTTTTACAGCCTACGCAGTCTTCTGTTCTTGGCGCTGAAGCAATTTGTTTAGCCTTACATCCATCCCACGGTATCATTTCTAAAACATCGGTAGGGCAGGCTCGAACACATTGAGTACATCCTATACATGTATCATAAATTTTTACAGAATGTGACATTGGATGGATTTATTTAATAAAATTATACTATTTCAATTTATCAAACTAAAAAATGTTTAACTGATAACTAGATAATTCAATGAATTCATTAGGCTTTTCAGAATGAATAAGATCTAAAATATATTGGAATATATATTAAAAATAAGGATTCAAAGAAAATATTTTCATACCCATTGCCGAGATATTTTTGGTTTAAATATTTTGCAGTGATTTAAAATTAAAAAATACTATTTAGTTAATAGTTTAGATAATATTAATAATTTTATAATTTTATTAATATGATCGTTTTTTTTAGTGATTAGTGTTCAAGCCAAATTTTAATTTCTATATATTGTTTTATAGTAGGGAAAGAAAACGCATTCTTTTAAATAAGATATTTAAAACGGTCTGAAACTTAAAATTAAATTTTTTTTATCTCGCGAATTTTTAATTTTAAAATTAGATCATTATAAGACGTCAGATTTTGTTTTGACAAATAAACTAATACTCGGTGACGTTTTCCCAACATTTTACGCAAACCTCTTTGGGATAAATAATCTTTTTTATGAACTTTTAAATGGTCAGTAAGTTTACATATTTTTTTGGTAAAATTAACTATTTGAAATTCAATAGACCCCCTATTGTCGTTTGTAGCAATAAAAAGTGGTTTTATCATAAAAAAAGATTCCTCATGACTTTATTATAGATTTAATATACGCAATACTAAAGAAAACTTGATTTTGATGAGCTATTAAATTAAGTATATTTATATATTTAATCCTCTATTGAGTAAAAAATCGTGATAGGACCTATCTTGCTACAAGTTAGACAAGGTCGATCTACATACTACTCAAAATTTTTTACGGGTAAATACCTAAAGATTCTTAACATACTAAAATCACTTCCATTATTCGTATAAAACCAATACCTATTCATACAAGTTAAATCTTCAAATCGCGAATTAGGCCAAATAAAAAATTCAATGGGATTTTTTTTCGTTTCCCAAATTTTCGTATGTTTTTTGCTATACATTAATGATTTTTCGCAGTTATTTTTATTAGAATTTAAACACATTAAAATTCGTAATTCTCTACGACGTTTAGACGATAAAATATTTTCTGTAATAAGAGCGGCCACATTATTGCTCATTTTGTTTAGAATTTTTACTCGGTTTCGAGATTCTTTATTCGTTGGATATTTTATCTTATTAACTAAGGAAATATTTACTAGTTGATACATGATAAACTTGCCATTCTTATAAATTGATAAGGGAAAAGGCTCAAAATTTATCCTTTTTTCGTTTAAAAATTCTGGAACACCTATATTTTGAAGGGCCTCCAGAGTAAGCTGTTTTATCCCAATTTCTGGCATTATATGCAAATTAAGTCTTTGCCTTTGAATGGAAGCTAGTAGTAGTTCGTGTTGATTCATAAATCTAAGTAGGAGACATAATATCTTTATATTTTTGAAACCACTTTTTTTAAAAATATGCTCCCCTCTTAATTGATAAAGTAAATGCTTCTTCATAAATGATCTAACATATGCTAATTGGGGGTCTTCCTCATTTTTTTTTTTTTTACTTTTCTGGTTAGTATTAGTTTTATTATTCTTTTGGTTCTTAGTTCTGTTATTCTCGTTTTTTTTAGCTTTATGTTTCTGGTTCGCAATTTTCGATTTTATCGTTGTTTTATTTTTTTGTTGACTTGCAAGTTTATTGAAAGTTAATTTTGAAAGGAGTAATTGCGTTTGTAAAATCCACGGTTTAAGTTTGTATCTATTAAGAAGTGAAACAAATTCAGGAAAAAACCATAATTCCATATTTGTCACGGGATTATTTAAAAATTCTTGATTCAGTCCCATCCAATCAATTAACGAATTTTTGGACGAAGAAGGACCTATTTCGTTCTTTTGGTCAATACAAGGAAATAAAAGGTCCTTCTCTTTTTTTAAAATTTGATCCATAAATTTCATGACTTTCAGCTCATCAACTAATTCATAATTATAAGTTTTAATTGGATTACCGCGGGAAGTAAGTGGGAGCCAAGATTCAATATTCACTTTTTTTTTAGTAGACAATTTAAGATTTTCAAAACGTAAATATTTTCTATCGAGATCTTTTTCTATATAGGGAATATGAATCCTTTCAATTTTTTCTATTAAATTATTAACCAATATATTTTTAGTTAGGGCAAATAAAAAGTTTTGCGCCATTATTTTATGATAAGAAATTTTGTTTTGTCTCGTTGCTGAAATGGTTAATTTATCAATAAAAGAAGTTTTTTTTTTTTCAAAATTAATGAATTTTAATGATAAAACATCATATCTATAGCATTTTTTAAAAATTTCCCTTTTATTTTTATTTATTTTATTTAATCGTATGATATGACCATTTCTTTTTTTTGAATCATTGAAATTAGAATTTTCCCTATCATTATCATTCCAAGATTTTTTATTAAAATTATGGCATCTATGAATTTTTTTTCGCCAGTTTTTTTTTTTTGTGCTGAAACTCGACCAGAGAATCGCAGATAAATCATATTGAGAATTTATTGTTAACCAATTTTTCCATTGACGTGTTGTAAGCTGGTGACTTTTTGTTTTTCTTTCATGAGTCTGAATTAATCCTTGTCTCGCAAAATATTTTTTTATTTTTGGTTTAATGGACATAGCTTTTATCTGCTTCTTCAGAAGTGATCTTAATTTCCATATATTAAAACTCTCCGTTTGTTGCGATATTTTGTAAAATACATATGCTTGTGATAAGTCACAGAAATTAGTAGAAGGTTTTTGCGTGGTTTTTTGAAAAATAAAGTTGAACTTTTGATATAGTTTTTTAGTTTTCTCATTTTGAGAGCATGATTTATCAATTAATTTTTCTTTTAACTCATTAATTATTCGGTTAATAAGTCGGGAAATCAATAGGATCTTAAAAAGAAAAAGATTATAGAGTATTTGAAAAAATAGTTTGAGGAAATAGTGACAGAAAGGTATTACTTTAAATTTTTTTCTTTTAAAAATTTTTTTAAAAAGGATCAGATCGAGGTCTTGCTTTATCGTTTTTTTCTTTTCGGTAATTTTTTCTAGTTTTGTTTTTATTATCCTTATTCTATTCGTGAGAATTTGGAGTTTTTCACGTTGACTAAATTGAAATAAAATTAAAGGCTTATTCAGTACATTATTATTGACATTTTCTACTTTTTCGTCGTTTACTATACTAGGTTCTAGTGTTCTTTTTTCTTTAAAAAAGTGAATAGTGATCATTTTGCTAAAACTTGTGTCAAGTTTTAGCAAAATGGGCTTAAAAAACGA